CAAGATAACTCATTAGAATTATTAAAAAGAAGGTCCTGATATATTAGCAATATTTATATTGCTAATTTTAATCGCTTTATTACTTCTATTCTAGACCCTATCCCTGTGGTTTATCCTTATGAAATTTCATATAAAATAGAAGGTAGAAGAAAGGGATATAATGAAATTCTTGATTCGATCTTACGACCAAATTTATTTGATTAATGGATCAACAACCAAACCACCAATTTTATGAAAAAGGAGCGTGGTCTTATTCAAATTCAAAGCGCTTCGTAATCTTCAACCAGTTCTGTGCTTCAATATAATTTCCCGGAGTAAGCGCTATAGCTTGTTTCCAATACTCAGCAGCTTGATCAAACCAAGCTTCCGCAATTTCCGAATCACCCTGTATAATGGCCTGTTCTCCTCGGTCGGAATAGGCAGTTCCTTCCCCTAGAACCGTACTTGAGAGTTTCCTACCTCATACGGCTCAGAAATTGCTATCTTAATTTCCCCTATCTTAACTGAATTCGATTTCTCAAAAATAGATCCAATTTGTTCTTGGGTTAAGCAGAAGAAGTTAATTACCTAAGTTTCAAACCCTAATTTTGATCAAAAATCAGTTTGATCTTTTTTCCCACCTTCAGAAGAATGAGGCATAGATAGATCTATAGCCTTCGTTCGAATTTTCTGAAAGGTAACTATCCCGGTTTCATATATGAAATCTCTATAGAATCCTTGAAAAAGACTTTTTCCCATAAGAAAGAAAAAAGAACTTACTATCTTTGGGATCTGATACTACACCGCTGCTTAATCCCTTAGTGGATCGGCTCTATTACATAAGCGGATTCCTAAATTTTGCCCCATATCATGGGATAAGTAAGCAGTTTTTTTTAGTTGTATCGACCGAGTCGCTCACTAATTGATCTTTACGGTGCTTTCTCTATCAATTTGAGAAACTTTATCCATAGAGTAGTAGTATAGGCCATACTTTCTTCCTTTTTTGATTCTCGTGAAGTGTCCTTCTTTCCTACAGCTGATAGGGAAAAATCGTTGTTTTGACGATCCCCATGTAGAAAGCCCTTTTTCTAGTAAATACTAGAAAATTTGATCCTTCCTTTTTGATCTTTCTATAGTGGAGATAGTCGCACGTAATGACAGATCACGGCCATATTATTAAAAGCTTGCGGTAAGAAGGGGTTTCGTTCTAGTGCCCGGAAATAATATTCCAAAGCCTTTGTATGCTCTCCATTGCTTGTGTGTATAAGGCCTATGTTATAGAGTATATAACTTCGATCATAGGGATCAATTTCTAGTCGCGTAGCTTCATAATAATTCTGCAAAGCTTCCGCATAATTTCCTTCGGATTGAGCCAACATCCGTTACGGTCGTTCATTCTATTCAAAAAATCTCCGTTCCAAAACCGTACATGAGGTTTTCATCTCATACGGCTCCTCCCTTCTGTACATAGTACTAATGCGAAAAAATCTATAGAATCAAAATAGAATTAGTCCCGTCTCATTATGGACCGAAAGGGGCTGGTATTTTTCCAAGAAATCTCTAGCCAACCTTCCCGCAAGAGGTTTTTCTTAACACCAATGAATTCTATTAATGCTAGAGGAAAACGATAGCTCTAAGAATTTATTTGTTCTCAACGCCTCCTATTTAGAGGAATTAGCCACTTCAACGATCTTTGATGGTTATAGGGGTATCCAAAGTACAAACCTGATGGTTGTTTGTTATCCCAACCATTCTTCCCAGCCCTGATACCGATCAGGAAAGGGCTAATTTCTAACAAAGTTTTTCTCTTGTTGATTCCTATTTCTAGGTGTAGTGCTTTTCTCCCCTATGCTGCCTATTTGGTACTAGTAGAGTAGGATTGGCCTGTAATCCATAACCTATCCTGTAGGGTATAACCTTTCGCTCAATACTCAAATCTACAATTGAAGCATCTGAGGCCGCATCAATCGAGGATACACGACAGAAGGAATTGTTAGTTCACCTCACCTTCCCCAAGCGTGGGTTTGCTTTACTAATTTTGTTCTCTCTATGCGAACCCCCTCTCTTTCTCATAAGACTGAGGTGTAGGTAGGGCTAAAAAAAAAAAAAAGAGTCAAATCGCACCATCTCTATAATAAGTAAATGCCCTTTTTTCCCCTGAGGTTGTCGGAATTATTCGCAATAAAATATTGGCTACAATTGAGGAGGTCTTATCAATGAAATTTCCATTTCCACGGGATCTAGGCATAATTCCCAACCCATTCTATATAGAATTGTTTTCATTCCTTCACAAAATAACATAAAAACAAACACATTCGATTCTTATAAATTGATGGATCCATATGCTCTAAATGGATAAAAGAGGTATGGATTTTCCGCTCAGCTCAAATTGTATCCTTTTCCTTCTGTTTGGACAAGAAGAGATATGAAATATTTGACTAAGACTGGATTTCATTCCACTTTCCTATTTCTCAACAACAAGTTCTCTCATCAGCTATTTCGTGTTTTCAAAGTCATTAATTGTCTCATACCCTATTTTCGATTTTGCTAGTATGGCATAGCGTACCTTATGCAAACAGAATTATAAGGTTTCTTCTTTTTTTTATGCAATAAGAATAATTCTTCCATTCTCTTTTTCTTTGGTTTTTGGAAAACACAAACTAAAACTTTTCTAGGGAACAGAATTTATAGTAAAAAAATCCTGGATCCTTCCGCTTAGATGAAAAGTAATTTTTCCAACAGAACTATGGAACCCCCGAACGGTTGCGATTGTACCTGTACTGCAGGAATAGAAAAACTCGCTATTCACTCAGTTTATTTTCCATATAATAAGATTATGTAGGAGAGATGGCCGAGCGGTTCAAGGCGTAGCATTGGAACTGCTATGTAGACTTTTGTTTACCGAGGGTTCGAATCCCTCTCTTTCCGTTTCTCTTAATTCATCAACGTTAACGATAACAATGTATCAAATCAAATAACAAATTATTCCAGCAATAATACCCTTTTTAATAGAAATTCTCTATAGCAAATTACTGTGGTATGTAAAATACACATAGAGGAAAGAACAAAAAAGAAAAAGGGTCCTAGGGTTCTGCTAGTTGAATGGGAAAATCTAAATTAAGGGCCTTAGGTCGATTTAGTTCGGGGAAAGGGGAAGGGGAAGAAAATTCTATGAACCTTTCCTTTTTTCGTTAAGTTCAAGTCTGACGAGAGTAATATTCTACAACTAACAACTCATTTATTTTGAGACCGACCCACTTCCTATCTAGGATTTTATTTACTAGTCCTTTATATTCCAATGTGTCAATCGTCAAATGCTTTGGCAATTTCCCCGGGTCGGATGAAGCAATAGAATTTTGAACCAGACCTTTTGATCTTTGGTTATCTTTCGTAGTAATAATATCTCGGGGTTTGCAACGAAAACTTGGTATATTTACTATACGACCATTAACTAAAATATGTCTATGGTTGACTAATTGGCGGGCCCCAGGAATGGTTGAAGCCATACCCAATCGAAAAAGGATATTATCCAAACGCATTTCAAGTAATTGTAGTAAAACCTGACCTGTTGACCTTTTTGCTTTTCCAGCGATATATACATATCTAAGTAATTGCCGTTCTGTCAGACCATAATGAAAACGCAATTTCTGTTTTTCTTGAAGACGAATACGATATTGCTCCTTTTTCCCAGAATGGAATTTCTTTTTCGGATTACTTCCGGATTTAGGTGTTTTTCTAGTGAGTCCTGGTAAAGCTCCCAGACGGCGTATTTTTTTTAAACGAGGTCCTCGATAACGGGACATGAAGACTCCTTTTTTATTTTATTGAAATTTCATTTTACACAATTAATTTCATTGTATTTACATTACAGAATACACCGAAATTAAAACTGAATTAAACTAAAGGATAAACAGAGTAAAATCAACTAAAGTACCACAAAAAATGGAATTTCATCAACATCTTAATTTTTAGTATATATATTATTTATTTTATTGTTTTGTATCTAGCAAAATTGTAAGGTAGAACAACATAAAAGATCCTGGATTCTCCTTTTAATTCGGAGAAAAAAGAAATTCTTGTTCGTGGAACATCGATAGAGAAAAAGCCGACTATCGGATTTGAACCGATGACCCTCGCATTACAAATGCGATGCTCTAACCTCTGAGCTAAGTGGGCTTACATAGCAGAAATAGTGTAACAAATAAAAATAGGTATAGTATAGAAGATCCGTAAAATATCAGATCTTAGTTATTAATCTTAGCTATTAACTAGTTCGAAATTTGAAGTTCTACTTAGAAAAAAAAACTAGAACTTCTTATTCTTAAAGATAAAGTTAGCTTGATATGCTTAACTAGAGGATACCCTTAAATAAAATTATAGAATTTATTGAACTTTCTTTTTATTTCTCTAATTGGATTTTAGATATTTTCAATTTGATATGGCTCGGACGAATAATCTAATACATAGAAAAGAATAATCAAAATATATATATGAAAGATATAATAAAGAAAAATACGAATTTCTTGGCATTTTCATTCGATTATTATAGACATTTTTTGATATATATATATTTTTTTGCAAATAATTTGATGATTAATATTTCACTAAGGAGAACATAGAATCATAGCAAATAAAATTGCGAATTCTGATTAGAAAAAAAAGAATCAATATCAAGCGTTATAGTATGATTTTGAGTACTCTAAAAAAGGAAGGCGGGAGGTGGGGGAGAGAAAAACTTTGGGATATATCGATTTGGATTGAATTGCAAATACATCAACGATAGAATCAATTCAATTCTGAATTGCAATAAGCAAGCGGGGTCTCTCAAATAGAGTCGAACTGGTAGACTGCGTCGAGTGATGAATTCAACGATTCCAAAAAAAAATAAGAGATGGGTGAAATTACACAAGGAATCCAGGTCTCAAAGAAAGGGAAAATGGGGATATGGCGAAATCGGTAGACGCTACGGACTTGATTGTATTGAGCCTTGGTATGGAAACCTGCTAAGTGGTAACTTCCAAATTCAGAGAAACCCTGGAATTAAAAACGGGCAATCCTGAGCCAAATCCGTGTTTTGAGAAAACAAGTGGTTCTCGAACTAGAATCCAAAGGAAAAGGATAGGTGCAGAGACTCAATGGAAGCTGTTCTAACGAATCGAGTTAATTACATCGTGTTGGTAGTGGAATTCCTTCTAAATTAGAAAAAGAAGGGCTTTATACATCTAATAAACACGTATAGATACTGACATAGCAAACGATTAATCACAGAACCCATATCAAAATAAAGGTTCTTTATTTTTTTTAGAATGAAATTAGGAATGATTATCAAATAAAAAATTCAGAATTTTTTTAGAATTTGTGAATCCATTCCAATCGAATATTCAGTAATCAAATCCTTCAATTCATAGTTTTCGAGATCTTTTAAAAAGTGGATTAATCGGACGAGGACAAAGAGAGAGTCCCATTCTACATGTCAATACTGACAACAATGAAATTTCTAGTAAAAGGAAAATCCGTCGACTTTATAAGTCGTGAGGGTTCAAGTCCCTCTATCCCCAAACCCTCTTTTATTCCCTAACCTATAGTATTTATCCTCTTTTTTTTCTTTTTATCAATGGGTTTAAGATTCATTACTTTTCTCATTCTACTCTTTCACAAAAGAGTGCAAAGAGAACTCAATGGATCTTATCCTATTCATTGAATAGATTTCTTTTTTATTAGAGTATCTGCAAAGAATCTCGGTTATTAATTCTATTTTTAAGTATTATTAAATAAGCCATGCACAATGCATAGGATTACCCCCCCCCATTTTCAAATTTGAAATACTTTATTGATTTTTGAGTCCCTTTAATTGACATAGATACAAATACTCTACTAGGATGATGCACAAGAAAAAGTCAGGATAGCTCAGTTGGTAGAGCAGAGGACTGAAAATCCTCGTGTCACCAGTTCAAATCTGGTTCCTGGCAGAGAAAAAAAGATCTACCGAATAGGTATTGATACAAATACCTCGAGATGGATTGGGGTACATATTCGTTAATGATATAGATAGAGTATGATTTATTCATCTAAGTAGATAAGTCTCTTCTAAGTAGATAAGTCTCTAAATTTCTTTATGGTACAGAATGAGATTAGGTTCCCCTTTCCTTTTTTTGCCTTTCTTAATTTTGTATTCCGCTATTACGACCAATATTTTTTTAGTCTTGCTTATCTTATCTTACTTTCCTAGTTGTGCTAAGTCATGCGCGCGATACAAAGTTCGTGGTAGAGAACTTCTTTGAGTCATCCTATTTTTCTGTTCATATGAAGGAAATGAATATGTGATTTTCCAAATTGGGGTTTGTATAATAAGAATTAATTAGAAATAGGTATTCCGTTTCATCTAGGAACAGAACGTAAAAATATTCCTTGACTTAAATAAAATCTGGAATTGTGTTGTATAAGTGAGCATGAATTTTTTATCATTCAATGAGCATCTTGTATTTCATAGAAATTGGGAGTTATATAGTCCTTACGTAAGGGCCAGCCTATCCAACTTTCGGGCATTAGAATACGTTTAAGGCGTGGATGATTATCATAAGAGATTCCCACCATATCATAAGATTCGCGTTCTTGAAAATCGGCACTTCTCCAAATCCAGAAGACAGACGGGATTCTAGGATTATCCTTTTGGGCAAAGACTTTTATGCATACTTCTTCTGGGTTATCTATGCCATACTGTATTCTCGTAAGATGATACACGCTAGCTAAAGATCCCCCGGGTGCTACATCATAAGCACATTGGGAGCGTAAATAATTGTAACCATATACATATAAAATGACAGCAATGGAATCCCAATCCCCTGCTTTTATTTGTAAAGTCTCTATTCCTCGGTGATCAAAGCCCAAAGATCTATGAACCACCTCATGTTTGACTAGCCAATTAGATAACCAACCCTGCTGCATTGTCTTAATATCTCCCTCTTTGTATAAATATTTCACATTTCAAATGCAAGTTTGAAAGATTGCCCTTCTTTTTCTTTTTTTCTACACAAAAGAGCCCCTCACCTTCTAATTCATTAATTTGTAGGAAGGTACTGGACTTTTGGATTTGAAAAAAGTTTCAGAAGATATGTCTAAAGTAGATGGCGATTGATAGAGCAATTCTTGCTCGTAAGTTCCAGTATGAGTACTGCGCCTAGCATAAAGCTTGTGACGGGTAGTAAAACATCGATTTTTATTTTGAGATAGAGTTCGATCCTCAACTATTTCTCGCGATATCTTCTTACGAAGTTTTGTTAGGGCATCTATAACTGCCTCTGGTTTAGGTGGGCAGCCCGGCAAGTAGACATCTACAGGAATTAACTTATCAACTCCCCGAACAGTACTATAGGAATCCGTACTGAACATTCCCCCAGTAATAGTACAGGCTCCCATAGCAATGACGTATTTTGGTTCAGGCATTTGCTCGTATAATCTCACTAAAGAGGGAGCCATTTTCATTGTTACCGTACCAGCTGTTAAAATTAGGTCCGCTTGCCTAGGACTTGATCTTGGTACCAATCCATAACGATCAAAGTCGAACCGTGAGCCTATTAATGAAGCAAATTCAATGAAACAACAACTGGTACCGTATAGAAGGGGCCATAAACTGGAGAGTCTTGACCAATTCGAAAGATCATTTGGTGTAGTTGAAATAACAGAATTGGAACTTGTTTGGTCAAGTAAGGGAAACTCAATCAAATTCATAACTGTCTCAATGGAATCTTTTTCTTCTTTTTTTTCTTTGTCTAAATATTTAGTTAAGACCATTCCAAGGCTCCTTTTCGCCATGCATAAACTAAACCAACAACTAGGATAAGCACGAAAATGAAAGCTTCGATAAAAACAGATACACCCAATACGTCGAAACTCATTGCCCAAGGGTAGAGAAAGACCGTTTCCACATCAAAAACAACAAAAACTAGTGCAAACATGTAATAGCGTATTCGGAATTGTAGCCAAGCCCCTCCCAAGGGTTCTATACCCGATTCATAACTAGAAAGCTTTTCTGGTCCTTCACTAACCGGGGCTAAAAGTCCTGAAATCCAAAATGCCAAAATAGGAATAAGGCTTGCTATTATTAGAAATGTCCAAAAAATATCATATTCGTGAAGCAGAAACATAATGTACTCCGATTAATATGGAATAGGTGGAACTGAAATTAGTCAATTCAATTCAGCATTGTCAATTTACCTAGAACTTCTCTCTTTTCCTCGATGAAACAAGAATCCGTTTTTGTTCAAACAAAAGCGCTTAGTTTAGCCTTTGTTTCCTCTGTGCCGTGTCTTCTCTTTAAAGATTAATCCAATGAGAATCCCGACTCCCTTTCTTTTTGATTTCCATTTTATTTAGATATGGTGTAGATCTAATTCTTATATAAAGAAAACTCTCTCGCTTCACTTTACCTCGCTTTCTCTAGAATCTTTAGCAAAAGGAATTGCTCTATCCTTTATTTAAGGATAATAAAAGACTATTAAATAAAAAAGAGAATACTACTAATTAGAACCTAATTAAGATAGGAGGACTCAGGTATGCAGTCTAATGAGAAGTAATACTATAAAAATAAAGAACTCTATTTCAGAACTATGAGACAGAATATTCTGTTTTCTTATTTTACTCTTTACTTTTTTCTATTTTAAAGTAGCAATTTATATATAAGCAAAGTAATATACTTCAAACAAAGTAGGAATTCGCAAGATGGAGAAAATCATTGCAGTTATTATAGGGAAGTCCAGAGATATCCTATTTGAAGGAGGGCGGGATTCAAATCAGGTAAGGGATCCATTCTTCTATTGATTTGATATAAATTCCTTTTTCTTTTCCTGTCTCTATGATTTTCGATAAATGAGCCTGTGGTAATGCTTTTATTTCTATTCTATAGTGCAGGCTCCCGTCCACTCTATAAACAAGTACTAATGAGGAAATGAAAACTATACTAAAGGAAACATAGGATAGCGATCCTAAAATCAAAAAAAGGACATATTAGGGCTATACGGATTCGAACCGTAGACCTTCTCGGTAAAACAGATCAAACGGATTATTATCGAAATGATTCGAACTGTTTCAAAGACCCAACATGCATTTTTTTGCATTGGGCTCTTTCACCAACTGATGTAAAAATAAGTTAGTCCACCATAGTTTTTCTTTACGGAAAGATAATGAGATGGCTCCTGTGCTCTGATTGATTATTTGTATTATGATCTATCTAGGAGCAATACCAAAGTGTTTCAAAGGAGGATTACCTTGACTTAGGTCTGCCTCCGGCCTAAATTAAATCAACCTAAGTGAAATGGAGTCTCTATCGTTCCACTGCAAGAGTTGACTATGAGACTTCATACACCTTAAAGTTCATAGAACGAAAAGAAGTTTTTTGGAGGCCCTTATCCTCATTACGCCTAGCATTTAGTGGGCTGGATATTTACCTTATCAACTAGCAAATCCATAAGGGTTCTATTTGATTAGGTACCTGAATTGGCACCTGAATCAGACTGAACTGACTGTTTGTCAGGCTACTGTTCTCCTATTCTCTCGAATCTATGAAGTAAGACATTGATTTTGCAACAAGATCCATTATGTTCATTGCATAAAAAGCTCCTTTGAAAAGCATTGGCGCACGTGTAAACGAGTTGCTCTACCGAACTGAGCTATAGCCCTTATCAGAGATATCTTAACCTATAGATAATTTCTTGTCAAGATGAATATTATCGAATGCCAGAGGAAACCCCTTTGATCTGTTTAGTATATAACATACCAATAACAGAGCGGTATTGCTTAGAAAAGGGATTCAATATATAATCGATCGAAGTAATGGGTCTTTCTTTGTGGTGATAAATTGCCTACTTAACTCAGTGGTTAGAGTATTGCTTTCATACGGCGGGAGTCATTGGTTCAAATCCAATAGTAGGTAGGTAGGTAGAAAAATTACTAGATAGCATTGGACTTACTTCGCTTCGCTATCTAATAACTTTTTCTACCCCTCTTCCCTTTTTCTTTGTATCAACTATAAACCATTGGATTTTTTTCAATTGGATGGGGGAATCCAATTGACAGCCTCGATTCGTATCCTAGCTCGTCTGAGAGCTAGCTTCGCTTCAACCAATTCTTTCGTACCCTCAGCTTTACTCAAGTTAGCTTCGGCTAGCTCAAGTGCCTTTTGAGCTTCTTCCGGATCAATGTCACTACCCAGTTCCGCATCATTTCCTAAAATGATGATCTCATTATTCACTATTCTCGCAAAACCACTCCAGAGAACCGCGGTTAACCATTGGTCGTTTAGGAGGCGTATTCTCAAAGGACCCATATCTACTGCTGTGTTAATGGGGGCATGGTTTGGTAATACGCCAATTTGGCCACTATTAGTGGATAAAATGATTTCTTTCACTTCACAATCCCATATAATTCGCTTAGGAGTCAGTACATAAAGATTTAATTTCATTTCTTCGATTTGTTCTCCTCTTCTAAGGTTATAGCTTTCGTGCTAGCTTCATCGATGTTACCCACCAAATAAAAAGCCTGTTCCGGTAGGCCGTCTAATTCTCCGGAAAGGATTAGTTGAAATCCCCTTATTGTTTCTGCAAGACCAACATACTTTCCTGCAGAACCGGTAAAAACTTCTGCCACAAAGAACGGTTGTGATAAGAAACGCTCAATTTTTCGTGCTCTTGCTACAGTTAAACGATCCTCCTCCGATAATTCATCCAACCCAAGAATTGCGATAATGTCCTGAAGTTCTTTGTAACGTTGTAAAGTTTCCTTAACTCTTTGCGCAGTTTCATAATGTTCGTTGCCAACGATCCGAGGCTGTAACATAGTTGAGGTTGAATCTAAAGGATCTACTGCTGGATAAATACCCTTGGAAGCTAATCCTCTGGAAAGTACGGTAGTAGCATCCAAATGTGCAAATGTTGTGGCAGGAGCAGGGTCCGTCAAATCGTCCGCAGGTACATAAACTGCTTGGATCGAGGTTATGGATCCCTTTTTAGTAGAAGCAATTCTTTCTTGCAAAGAACCCATTTCTGTACTAAGAGTAGGTTGATAACCCACTGCAGAGGGCATTCTCCCTAATAAAGCGGATACCTCCGATCCTGCTTGAACAAAACGAAAGATATTATCTATGAATAGAAGCACGTCTTGCTTATTAACATCTCGGAAATATTCTGCCATAGTTAGGGCAGTTAAACCAACTCTCATACGAGCTCCCGGTGGTTCATTCATTTGGCCATAAACTAGAGCTACCTTTGATTCCTCAATATTTTTTTCATTAATTACTCCGGATTCCTTCATCTCCATATAAAGATCATTTCCTTCACGAGTCCGTTCCCCTACTCCACCAAATACGGATACGCCCCCATGAGCTTTAGCAATGTTGTTGATTAATTCCATGATGAGTACTGTTTTACCTACCCCAGCCCCCCCAAATAGTCCTATTTTTCCTCCACGTCGATAAGGAGCTAAAAGATCGACCACCTTAATACCTGTTTCAAAGATGGATAATTTTGTATCTAACTCGATAAAGGCAGGCGCGGATCTATGAATAGGGAACGTTGCACTACTATCTACAGGACCCAAATTGTCAACAGGCTCCCCAAGAACGTTGAAAATTCGTCCGAGAGTAGCTCCACCGACCGGAACACTGAGAGGAGCTCCCGTGTCAACCACTTCCATTCCTCTCATCAACCCCTCTGTAGCACTCATAGCTACAGCTCTAACTCGATTATTTCCTAATAATTGTTGTACCTCACAAGTCACATTAATTTGCTTATCGGCAGTGTCGCTACTCTTGACTACCAAAGCGTTATAAATATAAGGTAACTTGCCCGGGGGAAAAGTGACATCCAGCACAGGTCCAATAATTTGATCGATACGACCTGTGCTTTTTTCTTCAATTGTGGAAACCCCGGGACGAGAAGTGGTAGGATTGGTTCTCATAATTATCACATAATTTAAAAAAAGGAATTTGTCGAAATTTTTCTTTTTTCTTGTTGAATAATGCCAAATCAAATCCAAAAGAATATCCAAAAATCCAAAAGTAAAAAGGAAATGAATTAGTTAATTCAATAAGAGAGAAAAGGGGACCAGGACTTGATTTCGTTGCCCAAGCGAATCCCATTCAATCGTTTACTCATGGAATGAGTCCGTTGGAAAGTTCAATCAATCTTTTTTTCATATACATTTTACCTTTTGTGGAGGATCTGTGCCTACTCTACTTTCCTATCTAGGACTTCGATATACAAAATATATACTACTGTGAAGCATAGATTGCTGTCAACAGAGATTTTTCTTAATATTTAGTTAGGTATTTGCATTCAAAATAAGAAAAGAGCCTATTAAAAACTTGTAAAATAAGGATTAGGGATTGATTTGGGTTGCGCTATATCTATCAAAGAGTATACAATAATGATGGATTTGGTAAATCAAATCCATGGTTTAATAACGAACCATGTTAACTTACTATAACAACAACTCAATTCCTATCGAATTCCTATAGTGGAATTCCTATAGGATAGAACATAGACAGGGTGTACGCTTTATATATGAATGAAACATATTCATTAACTTAAGCATGCCCTCTATTTTCTTTAATGAGTTGATATTAATTGAATATCTTTTTTGTTTTAAGAGATTTTTGCTAAAGTTTCATTTACGCCTAATTCACATCGAGTAGACCCTGTCATTGTGAGAATTTTTAATTCAAGAGTTGTAGGGAGGGACTTATGTCACCACAAACAGAAACTAAAGCAAGTGTTGGATTTCAAGCTGGTGTTAAAGATTATAAATTGACTTACTACACCCCGGAGTATGAAACCAAGGATACTGATATCTTGGCAGCATTCCGAGTAACTCCTCAGCCTGGGGTTCCGCCCGAAGAAGCAGGGGCTGCAGTAGCTGCCGAATCTTCTACTGGTACATGGACAACAGTTTGGACTGATGGACTTACCAGTCTTGATCGTTACAAAGGACGATGCTATCACATCGAGCCTGTTCCTGGGGAAGACGGCCAATGGATCGCTTATGTAGCTTATCCATTAGACCTATTTGAAGAGGGTTCCGTTACTAACATGTTTACTTCCATTGTAGGTAACGTATTTGGTTTCAAAGCCCTACGTGCTCTACGTCTGGAAGATCTACGAATTCCCCCTACTTATTCAAAAACTTTCCAAGGTCCGCCTCATGGTATCCAAGTTGAAAGAGATAAGTTGAACAAGTATGGTCGTCCTTTATTGGGATGTACTATTAAACCAAAATTGGGATTATCCGCAAAAAATTACGGTAGAGCGTGTTATGAGTGTCTACGTGGTGGACTTGATTTTACCAAAGATGATGAAAACGTAAACTCACAACCATTTATGCGTTGGAGAGACCGTTTTGTCTTTTGTGCCGAAGCTATTTATAAAGCACAGGCCGAAACCGGTGAAATCAAGGGGCATTACTTGAATGCAACTGCAGGTACATGCGAAGAAATGATTAAGAGAGCTGTATTTGCGAGGGAATTAGGGGTTCCTATTGTAATGCATGACTACTTAACTGGGGGATTCACCGCAAATACTACTTTGGCTCATTATTGCCGCGACAATGGCCTACTTCTTCACATTCACCGTGCAATGCATGCAGTTATTGATAGACAGAAAAATCATGGTATGCATTTCCGTGTATTAGCTAAAGCATTGCGTATGTCTGGGGGAGATCATATCCACGCTGGTACAGTAGTAGGTAAGTTAGAAGGGGAACGCGAAATGACTTTAGGTTTTGTTGATTTATTGCGCGATGATTTTATTGAAAAAGATCGTGCTCGCGGTATCTTTTTCACTCAGGACTGGGTATCCATGCCTGGTGTTATACCGGTGGCTTCAGGTGGTATTCATGTTTGGCATATGCCAGCTCTTACCGAAATCTTTGGGGATGATTCCGTATTACAATTTGGTGGAGGAACTTTAGGACATCCTTGGGGAAATGCACCGGGTGCAGTAGCTAATCGAGTGGCTTTAGAAGCCTGTGTACAAGCTCGTAACGAAGGGCGCGATCTTGCTCGTGAAGGTAATGAAATTATTCGAGCAGCTTGCAAATGGAGTCCTGAACTTGCCGCAGCTTGTGAAGTATGGAAGGCGATCAAATTCGAGTTCGAGCCAGTAGATACTATCGATAAATAGATAAAACTAAATATAAAGAAGGGCTAAAAAAAAAGAAAAGAAATAAAAAGAGAAAAAATAAGTTACGAAATGCAGTAATTCTTCTTTATTCTTCTAATTGATTGCAATTAAACTCGGCTCAATCTTTTTTTTCTAAAAAAAAAAGATTGAGCCAAATAAAAATAGATCTTGATACGATCATGAGACTTGACAAATCGGGATTCCTATATTCTATATATCTAGAATATATAAAGGTAGAATACAAAAAATAAATACAAATTATAGTATTATCATACGATAATGGAATAAAATACGCAGTATTTACAGAAAAAAGTCTTCGTTTATTGGAAAAGAATCAATGCTACTATACGCGTACAGAGGAGTTTTCGGAATAATATTCTTCTATAATCCATTCTTGCGCGGGGTCTTACTAACAGGACTTCACTGCACGGGACGGGTCTTCGTCGAAAAGCTAACTCCACCCGGCATTTTAATACCCTTTGGGTGGTATATTCCCTTAAAAAGTCTAAGGGGGTAGTATGAGATCTGTAGTAGGTAAGATAATTTGCCCTTTGATTTTGATTGAATATACTATTTTTCCGCCTTTACCACGCATTATTCTATGCGCTTCTACAGGAGTAGGTATGCTAGAAGTAAATTCTAGCCACTTTCTTTTGAATCGAATTTCAAGTTCGATTAGAAGGACAGAAAGGCCATGAGGATGAGAAAATAAAAATCAAATCTTTTTAATAAGTTCTCCTTTTTTGCAATTTTCTTATTATCCATTCCTTTCATTTTTTTATAGAATACTTTAGTATTCAGTATTCTATAAAAGTATTCTATAAAAAATCTTTATTTTTCAAACTAAAAAATACAATAGTCAATATTCCTTATAATAGATATACTTAATTATATCATAAGAATTTTAAGATATTTTTCGAATAGATAGAAATAGTAAATTTGAATTGAGACACCTATTCTATGACGGATTTCAACTTACCTTCTATTTTCGTGCCTTTAGTAGGCTTAGTATTTCCGGCAATTGCAATGGCTTCTTTATTTCTTTATGTGCAGAAAAATAAGATTGTCTAGTATTTTTTAGTGTAAGTAATATAATATGGTAGGGTGTGTGGATCTTTCTACATACAAATGAAAAACGGCTATGGATGCGGATATAGGCTACGAGCATAAATGCATGAATATGCGGAGCCGGGTATAGCGAGTTTGATTTTAATTGAATCCACGAATATTTTTTGAATAGAAAGTCAATGTATCTAACCAATTATTTAACAGGAGTACTAGTTGCTGAAGGTGATTTCAGAATCAAAAAAAGTAAAGTCAAAATCATTTAGCTTATTCTCTCAATTTCAATCGACCACTGCTGGATTTAGTATATCTAATATGAATTGGCGATCAGAACACATATGGGTAGAACTTCTAAAAGGTTCGCGAAAAAGGGGTAATTTTTTCTGGGCCTCTATTCTTTTTCTAGGTTCACTAGGATTCTTATCGGTTGGGGCTTCAAGTTATCTTGGTAAAAATATGATATCTATACTTCCATCTCAACAAATTCTTTTTTTTCCACAGGGGGTCGTGATGTCTTTCTACGGAATCGCGGGCCTATTCATTAGCTCCTACTTGTGGTGCACTATTTTGTGGAATGTAGGTAGTGGCTATGACCGATTCGATAGAAAAGAGGGAATAGTGTGCATTTTTCGTTGGGGATTCCCTGGAATAAAACGTCGTGTCTTCCTTCGATTCCTTATGCGGGATATCCAATCAATTAGAATTCAGGTTAAAGAGGGTCTTTATCCTCGTCGTATCCTTTATATGGAAATCCGGGGCCAGGGAGTCATTCCCTTGACTCGTACTGATGAGAAGTTTTTTACTCCACGAGAAATGGAACAAAAAGCTTCCGAATTGGCCTATTTCTTGCGCGTACCAATTGAAGTATTTTGAGTACCTATTGTTTTTTTTTATTCCATTTCTCTATTCCGCTCCATCTAGATCTAAGAAAGAACCCAATGCAATGAAATTCCACTAATATACAAAAAGAAGAATAGATACAGGGTCTCAAACCTTGCTATAGAGTTTTTGCTTCAAAGAAAAAGAAATATCATTATAGAGTCAGCGAATGAAATAGAGTCAGCGAATGAAGCGGATTCATTAACAACTCAATTTACAGATCAAAAATGAAAAAAAAGAAAGCATTGCCTTCTTTACTATATCTTGTATTTATCGTACTTTTGCCCTGGGGGGTCTCTTTCTCTTTTAACAAATGTCTGGAACTTTGGATTAAGAATTGGTGGAATACCAGGCAATCCGAAACTCTCTTAACTGGTATTCAGGAGAAAAGGATTCTAGCAAGATTCATAGAATTAGAAGAACTTTTTCTCTTGGACGAAATGATAAAGAAATCGAAGACACATGTACAAAAACCTCCTATAGGAATACACAAGGAAATAATACAATTGGTCAAAATAGATAATGAGGATCATCTCCATATCATTTTGCATTTCTCGACAAATATAATCTGTTTGGCTATTCTAAGTGGTTCTTTTTTTCTGGGTAAAGAGGAACTTGTCATTTTGAATTCTTGGGTTCAGGAATTCTTCTATAACTTAAATGACTCAATAAAAGCTTTTTTTATTCTTTTAGTTACTGATTTTTTTGTTGGATTTCACTCCACCCGCGGTTGGGAACTAGTAATTCGTTGGGTCTACAACGATCTTGGATGGGCTCCTAACGAGCTAATTTTCACTATTTTTGTTTGTAGTTTTCCAGTAATTCTAGATACATGTTTGAAATTTTGGGTCTTTTTTTGTTTAAACCGTCTATCTCCTTCGCTTGTAGTCATTTATCATTCAATTAGTGAAGCATAAATTCATTTGATCTCCTGATATTAATTAAATTAGCATCTTTCTTTCTTTAGAAAGAAAGCCCTTTTCCCTTTTAGCAAAATTATTTCTATTTCTACCTGCTTAAGGTATTCATCATTCCAGTACAACTGTTGCAGTAGAATGACAACAGGCTTGTGTATAGGGAACTAGATTTGCTTAGCTACCTATCTAATTTATTGTAGAAATTCTGGGATCTGCGATTGGACATGGAAAATAGAAATACTTTTTCTTGGGTAAAGGAACAGATGACTCGATCGATTTCTGTATCGATCATGATATACGTAATAACTCGGACATCTATTTCAAATGCATATCCCATTTTTGCACAGCAGGGTTATGAAAACCCACGAGAAGCAACTGGACGAATTGTATGTGCTAATTGCCATTTAGCTAACAAGCCCGTGGATATTGAAGTTCCCCAAGCTGTGCTTCCCGATACTGTATTTGAAGCAGTTCTTCGAATTCCTTATGATA